TAGTACCTTCAGTGGTTCCTATCCCTGTCATGTTCCTTGGATTATTTACAAGTGGTATTCAAGCTCTTATTTTTGCAACTTTAGCCGCGGCTTATATAGGTGAATCCATGGAGGGCCATCATTGAAATAGTCTTTTTTTTTTAGCTTAGTGTAAAGCAATGTATGTGCGGCTCAAGATGATTTACTTAAGGAATAGAAATATACAAGACTCTATATACGATAGAAAGCAATAGGAACAAATGATTAAATAAAAAACAGGAGAAACAATTCTCCTTTACGGTTGATTTTATTCAATAATTGACCAAAAGAAAATATTAAATATTAATTAAATTGCATGAACTTAGAGCAATCAAATAATGATAGTTCTATGCAATAATTCGCCCCAATCAATTTGATTTGCTCATTTAGATTGTATTCGGTTGGAATAATTATAAAGAAAACGGAAGACAGAAAAGAATTTACAAAAAACGGGATTCCTAAAAAAATGGATTGATTCTCGAATCCGATTGAATCTAATGGTTTACGTTATGGAAGAAAAACATGTATATGTGATATTAGATATTGACTACTTATATATGAACTAAAGATCTATTTCATTTGCCCTACTACTGTGTGTGGGTTCCAATAGAAGTCCTTTCGTATCGTTGTGGCTGTGAATTGGCTGAATAAAGAGATGAAATCAAGAAAAGATGGAAGAATTGAAATAACAGCTCGGAACTAAGAAATGGCAGAACAAAAGTTCTATGGATTCACAAAAACTCGGTGGATAGAAACGAAAAAAGAGATATCGAAGTAGTTCTGATGATTCAATAATATTATTACTTAAATTCGAAGTTCTTAGTTACTTTGACTGGATAAATCCTATCAATGGAATAATTAAGTCATAATTCATTGGTTGGTTGTATCATTAACCATTTCTTTTTGTTGGTACGAGGAACTTATCATGAATCCACTGATTTCTGCTGCTTCCGTTATTGCTGCTGGATTGGCCGTAGGGCTTGCTTCTATTGGACCTGGAGTTGGTCAAGGGACTGCTGCGGGTCAAGCCGTAGAGGGTATCGCGAGACAGCCCGAGGCAGAGGGAAAAATACGAGGTACTCTATTGCTTAGTCTAGCTTTTATGGAAGCTTTAACGATTTATGGATTGGTTGTAGCATTAGCACTTTTATTTGCGAATCCTTTTGTTTAATTGTTTTATCTTAAAATAGGAAAAATATGTATTTTTCCTATTTTATGGCCTTGGACTTGTCGTTTGCTTTTTCAAATTAGATCAAGATTTGACTCCTACAATTCTTTATTGGTTGAGAAAACAACCTACGGGAAGGGCTGATTTGCAGATGAGGAATTAGCATACCGACTCGCTTTCATCCTTCCCGTTCGTAGTCCAAGGGAAACTCTTTTTATGAGGTGTTTCAACAATCAAGGGGGTAGTTCATATCGAATATTTTTTAACTCGATTTCAAAAAAGAATAAATAAAAAAGAGGGGCAAAGTGATAGAAAAAGAACTCTGGTCGATTTTTTAGTCTATCTATAAGAGGAGATTATATGAAAAATGTAACCGATTCTTTCGTTTCTTTGGGCCACTGGCCATCTGCCGGGGGTTTCGGATTTAATACCGATATTTTAGCAACAAATCCAATAAATCTAAGTGTAGTGATTGGTGTATTGATCTTTTTTGGAAAGGGAGTGTGTGTGAGTTGTTTATTTCAAGAATAGGCTGGATCCAATCAGCTGTACCCTTTTCCGTTATAACTAGGAAAGAAAGGTGCATAATCTCGCGAATTACTTCTTAAGAAATTATATGGAAGAACCACAGCATTTCGTGATTAATTGGCAAATCCATTTTGATTCTCTAGCAACCAATAATGTGGGGCTGTTAAGATGGTTAAAGCAAACCGTTTGAAGTCTAGACGCAGCATGGTACTCTTTCTACCACTATGTTAATATAGAGATGGTTTAAAAATGAATATTTTATCGATATAGAACACTCATCTCGATAAAATGATTTGAACCGCTTAGTCTAAAAAGGGCGTTTTCCCTCTTTTATCCAATGCTGAATCGACGACCTATCCCTTATGTATAAGTAAGAAGAATTTTTTGGATTTGAACTGAAGAAAAAAAAAGAAACAACTTTGCTGACAATTACATATTTTTGATTTTGTCAGAAGAGTCCTCCAAGTATTTTGGTTTTGCATTATTTTTCATTTTTTTTTTGACTATGAATAAAGAAGAGAGGATAGGCTCATTACATTCATAAAAAAAAGCTATGAGAATTTACCCTAAGTAATTGAGCGTGAGAGCCAAATGAATCGAAAGATTCATGTTTGGTTCGGGAAGGGATTATGGAAGTTTAAAAATGAACGGAAAGATAATCTACTTTCATTAAGTGATTTATTAGATAATCGAAAACAGAGGATCTTGAATACTATTCGAAATTCAGAAGAACTACGTGGGGGGGCCATTGAACAGCTGGAAAAAGCCCGGGCCCGCTTACGGAAA